AATGAAAAAGAGTGATAAATGCTACTAAAACTTCTACAGTTTTGCTATAGAATAGCAAATTAACGTAATTCTATTTCTACCATTATTATGATATTACTACATATTTGAAGCCCCTTGGATAGAAGAAAAAGAGATGGATTTCAGATTGGAGCTATTCGTTGAAATATAGAGTTTCTTTTTTGTTTTTATCACTTAACTTCTGTCTTGGATTCATTTGTTCAAAAAATGATTCCCATAGAAGCGAGATAGTTTGACCTAGTTTTAGCAAAATTCATAGAATATGATTGACGTGCTAAAAAAGGGTTATTAAACACGGCAAGATATCTATAGATCCGCTTACTCTTTTATTTCAGTTCTATTCGGAGCAACGCGGGTTTTATCAAAATTTCTACTCAAAAAATTTAAGCAGGACATTTTTCGGATAATTTCTTCTTAGGAATTCTCTAGATAAGATACCCCATTAAATATCCCCTGTAACAATTTTTGTTCTAGGGTTTACATATACTCCTAATTGCTGTTATAATGAAAATTGAGAACTCTTTTTTTTATTGAAAAGAATCAATATCAATGAGTTCTGTATCCATTTTCATTTTCTTATTTTATTAAGTAAAAATTCGATTCAAATCCAAGAATAATTAAGTAATTCAGATTGAATAGTTAATGGTTCAATTTGTCCTGAGTTGTTGTTTTGTGAAAAAAAATGAAAAAAAAAAAACCTGATTTTCCATTTCATGATTTTCCATTTCAATAGAAATAAGAGAGGAGGTTTTTAGGCATTGTGTTTTTTGAGATACTCTACAATCAATTGAAGGGATAAATCCAATCAAAAAAAGAAATGATTTTAGGAAGCGTATTGAGAGAAAATGGAATTCAAAGAGAAAGTACAATAAAAAAAGAAGTTTAGTAAATCTTACAGAGGGGAAAAATGTTAGTCTAGTTTATATCATTTTGGCGGCATGGCCGAGTGGTAAGGCGGGGGACTGCAAATCCTTTTTCCCCAGTTCAAATCCGGGTGTCGCCTGATCAACCCAAGACTCAAAATTACTTATTATGTTCTGCCGATATATAACTCAATGAATTTATATTCCCCCACAGACGCAAAAGAACTGTTGATACTTGCTTGATTCTAAGTATCTGTCGCTTCTCAAAACAAAAGTCAAAAGGATTTAAATCCTTGCGTCTAAGATTCAAGATTCTAGCGGAAGAGAATTGTGAAGTCCTTCCAATACAATGTAGTGTCTGGATCTTCCCGATCTTAGCTTAAATTGAACGAAGCCGGACAGACAAGCGAATTAGTGAGTGTGAAAAGAGCAGGAAAATGCTTTGGATACAGACTCATGAAAGTCTATAAATGCGCAGGCATTCAATCAATATTAGATTGAGTGGGTAATTGGCTTTTTATAAAAAGTGCAAAAAGAAAGAATTTTTTCACTAACCTCTAGCCAAGAATGAAATAGGCTATCCCCCAATTGGTTCAAGAGCGACAATCAGGAGATAGGAAAAATAAAATCAAATAGGAAAGATAGGTATGAATGATTGATCTTCATTCCATATTGTTTCTGTCTTTTCCTTATGAAGGTCAACAAAAAAAGGATAAGTTTTCGTATCTATGTGTTCAATTAATAACATTCCCTTACTACTTCCAAGGATGTCAAGGCCTATTTTGTGTAGGCTTAATGTTTCCCGTTTCTACTAGAAATCATATAAAAATTTGTTCGAAGTGTATTTAGTGTATTGATTTTTCAAGAGTCTTGGGTCAGAATCCTTTTTGACTGTTCACTATTGATCCACTATTATTAGTGAACAATAATGGACTAATTCCTTCATATTTATCGAGATAGGGGACATCATTCACATGGATATAGTAAGTCTTGCTTGGGCTGCTTTAATGGTAGTCTTTACATTTTCCCTTTCACTCGTAGTGTGGGGACGAAGTGGACTCTAAGTACTACTAATTAAGTTGATGAATCAAACTTTATTAATTGTTTTCTAAATAGTTCTGTAAAGCGCTTTAAATTATTACATTTTTTTATTTAATTCAAACAGCTTTATTTCAATCTGGTCTGGTATAGTAATGTACTATATGAATAATACCCTTTTTTCAATCAAACAGATATTTCAACGACTCTCCTGCTCATATTCCGAAAGGAAAGGGGATACAGAAAGAGATTCCAACTGAATTCTTCCTAAACTGATAAACCAACCAACTCTTACCACATATATCGACAACAATGAGATCGACAATGAGTAAGAGCGGATTCCCTTTTATTTCTTTTATTTGTTTCCTTTCTTGTTCAAAGAGAAAGTAGTACTTTTTTGAAATGAAATAGATACGCACTTTCTATGTTCAAGCATTTTTACAACTCCTTTTCAAAATCCGAATAAGTTCCGTTCCCATAGAACTCCTTGAATTATCGGCCAGTGGTGGAATCAATTACTTCCTCATAATCCCCCCAAAATGACTAGGTTTTATATATACCCATACTGCTTTTTACTTCAT